TCTGATGAACTGTACAATAATTGGGTTTCTACCAACAAACAAAAAAGTAACAATCTAAACAAGGAGTTAATAAATAGAATTGATGCTCTAGACAAAGCATCTCTTTCTATTGATATATTCGAAAAAGGGATTAGATTGTGTAATGATGAGACTAAAAAAGAATGCTTGACAAAAATATACGATCCTTTCTTGAATGGACCACATCGTGGAACAATCAAAAAAAGGTTTTCGCCTTTAATCATAAATGAAACTTCGATAGAAAATTTCATAGAAACAAATAAGATTCATGCTATCTTTCTTACTGATACTAGTTACCGGGAATTTGAACAGAAAATAGATCTATTTGATAAAAACCCATTATCAACAAAAATTAGTCATTTCTTGACTTTAATCATTGAATTTGCTAGAGAATCAAAATCGAATTTCATTTTGAAAGGACCTTCTTTATTTTCAGAACAAGAAAGAGTGGATTCAGAAAATGAAACAAAATTTTTTAAATTTTTATTCAATACAATTTTAACTGATACTAATGATCAAAAAGTTAAAAAAAAATCTATTGGAATAAAAGAAATCCGTAAAAAAGTCTCTCGATGGTCATACAAATTAATCAACGAATTAGAACAACAGGAAGGAGAAGGTGAAGAAGAAATACCAATAGATCATCAGATTCGTTCAAGAAAAGGCAAACGTGTAGTGATTTTTACTGATAACCGGCAAAATACTGATATTAATAATAAGGCTACTAATGATCCTGATCAAACAGACGAAGTGGCTTTGATACGTTATTCGCAACAATCGGATTTTCGTCGAGACATAATAAAAGGTTCTATGCGAGCCCAAAGACGTAAAACAGTTATTTGGAAACTCTTTCAAGCAAATGCGCATTCCCCCCTTTTTTTGGACAGAATAGACAAATCACCCCTTTTTTCTTTTGATATCTCCGGACTGATGAAACTCATTTTTCGAAACTGGATAGGAAAGGGAGCAGAATTCCAAATTTCAGATTATACAGAAAAAGAAGTAAAAGAAGAGAACAAAAGAAAGGATAAAGCACAAATAGAAATAGCAGAAGCCTGGGATACCATTCCATTTGCTCAAGCAATAAGGGGTTCCATGTTAATAACTCAATCAACTCTTAGAAAATATATTCTATTACCTTCATTGATAATAGCTAAAAATATTAGCCGTATACTATTATTGCAAATTCCTGAGTGGTCTGAGGATTTCAAGGAATGGAATAGAGAAATGCATGTTAAATGTACCTATAATGGTGTTCAATTATCAGAAACAGAATTTCCGAAAAATTGGTTAATAGACGGTATTCAAATAAAGATCCTATTTCCTTTCTATCTGAAACCTTGGCACAGATCTAAGCCATGGTCCTCTCATATAGATCGAATGAAAAAGAAAGGGCAAAAGGATGATTTTTGTTTTTTAACAGTTTGGGGAATGGAAACTGAACTTCCTTTTGGTTCTCCCCGAAAACGGCCTTCCTTTTTTGAACCCATTTTTAAGAAACTCGAAAAAAAAATTGGAAAATGGAAAAAGAAGGATTTTCTAGTTGTAAAAGTTTTAAAAGAAAGAACAAAATTATTTCTAAATATATCAAAAAACCCCCAAAAATGGATTATCAAAGTTATTCTATTTTTAAAAAGAATAATAAAAGAACTCTCAAAAGTAAATCCAATTCTATTATTTAGATTGAGAAAAGTATATAAATCAAGCGAAACTAAAAAAGAAAAAGATTCTATAAACCGCAATCAGAGAATTCCTGAATCCTTTAGGCGAATTCGATCTGCAGATTGGACAAATTCTTTACTGACAGAAAAAAAAATGAAGGATCTCACTGATCGAACAAGCACAATCAGAAATAAAATAGAAAGAATTACAAAAGAGAAAAAAAAAGTGACTCCAGGAATAAATGTTAGTCCTAATAAAATTAGTTATAATGCTAAAAGATTCGAACCACCAAAAAATATTTGGCAAATATTAAAAAGAAGAAATGCTCGATTAATCCGTAAATTACATTATTTTTTAAAAATTTTCACTGAAAGGATATACATAGATATTCTTCTATCTAGCATTAATATTCCCAGAATTAATATACAACTTTTTCTTGAATCAACAAAAAAAATTATTGATAAATCCATTTACAATAATCAAAAAAATAAAGAAAGAATTAATAAAACAAATCAAAATACAATTCACTTTATTTCGACTATAAAAAAGTCACTTTATAATATTAGTAATAAGAATTCACAGAATTTTGATGACTTATCCTCCTTGTCACAAGCATATGTATTTTACAAATTATCACAAACCCAAGTTCTTAACTTGTATAAGTTCAAATCTATTCTTCCATATCACGGAACATCTTTTTTTCTTAAGACTTCAATAAAAGATTATTTTGGAACACAAGGAATAATTCATTCTGAATTAAGACATAAAAAACTTTGGAATTCTGGAATAAATCAATGGAAAAGCTGGTTAAAAGGTCATT